TCTTACTATAAATTTCATTGTTGCCGGTATTGACATGTAGAACGGGACTCTATCTTTATTCTCGTCCGATTAATCAGTTCTTCAAAAGATCTATCAGATTATGGAGTGAATGGTTTGATCAATGAATATTCGATTCTTTCTTCAATACGGAATCGATTCACAACAATTCTTCTGTATTATGTATACAGGTTTATCTTTCATCTTTTCTGAAGTTTCGATAGAAGGATTCCTCTACCAACGTAAGACAATCAACCCCATTCGTTAGAACAGCTTCCATCGAGTCTCTGCACCTATCCTTTTTGATTTTCGCTTTCTGAACCTTTGTTTGTTTTCGGAAAACGTGATTTGGCTCAGGATTGCCCATTTTTATTAATTCCAGGGTTTCTCTGAATTTGAAAGTTATCACTTAGTAAGTTTCCATACCAAGGCTCAATCCAATTAAGTCCGTAGCGTCTACCAATTTCGCCATATCCCCCTTTTTGAGATGAAAATATCATTGTGATCTCGTTCCCTTTTTTCTTTCATTTATACCGTGAATTCATTAGATAGATGCCGCTTCCTGTCTCGAAAAAGTGTTTTCTCCTCTTTGTCTTTGATTTCTTGTCTATCTTCTTTCATCTTCTATGGGAGGCTCATATTTGGTCCAATCAAAAACGATTTTATCATTTCTGTATCCGAAATTCAATATAGGTGGATACATACCCTATACATCCGTCTCTCTTCCACTCATTTCCCCATGAAATTTCGAATACTTGAACGGTCGATTCTTTTTTTTTTTTCATTTTAATTAAAAAATAAAATGAAAAAAAAAGAATATTTCATTGTGATAAAAAAATTGAAATTATATATTGCTAGATTAATTGTTATGTTCTATAATATTTAACAGTTATTTGAAATTCTATATTCTATTCTTTAATATATTCATATTAATTATGAATAGCGAAGAATAGCTTAATAGTTAATAGCAAAGATTCTAAGAGTTTATTGAATTCCTATGCATGTCGAATTTATGTTATGTGAGCCTGCTTAGCTCAGAGGTTAGAGCATCGCATTTGTAATGCGATGGTCATCGGTTCGATTCCGATAGTCGGCTTTTCTCTATTTATTTTATTCGATGTTTTACATGATTGATAATGCATCTTTGAAATCAAAGAATATTGAAAAAAAAAAATGTCTTTCTCTTTTGGCAAAAGCCATTGATTTATTATGTTATAGGAATTTCCAACTATGTCACGAAAAGAATCCTTTTCTTTTTCTATATTTCTATATATAGAATATAAAAATCTGGATATTTATCCAACTCATCTCATTATTCTTTAATAGAATAATACTTCAGTAAATTTCGCTTTATTTCGAATTTAGTTCATTTTTAGTTTAGGTTTATTCCGTAGAATGAAATTTCATCAATAAGAATTAATAATTAAATATAAATAAGAAGAAGGAGTCTTTATGTCGCGTTACCGAGGTCCTCGTTTCAAAAAAATACGCCGCCTAGGGGCTTTACCGGGGCTAACTAATAAAAGGCCCAGAGCTGGAAGTGATCTTAGAAACCAATCGCGTTCCGGGAAAAAATCCCAATATCGTATTCGCCTAGAAGAAAAACAAAAATTGCGTTTTCATTATGGTCTTACAGAACGACAATTACTTAAATACGTTCGTATCGCCGGAAAGGCAAAAGGGTCAACAGGTCAGGTTTTACTACAATTACTTGAAATGCGCCTGGATAACATCCTTTTTCGGATGGGTATGGCTCCGACTATTCCGGGAGCTCGCCAATTAGTTAACCATAGACATATTTTAGTCAATGGTCGTATAGTAGATATACCAAGTTATCGCTGCAAACCCCGAGATACTATTGCGGCGAGGGATGAACAAAAATCTAGAGCTTTAATTCAAAATTATCTCGATTCATCCCCTCATGAGGAATTGCCAAACCATTTGACTCTTCAACCATTCCAATATAAAGGATTAGTCAATCAAATAATAGATAGTAAATGGGTCGGTTTGAAAATAAATGAATTGCTAGTTGTCGAATATTATTCTCGTCAGACTTAAACCTAACAAAAAGAAAATCAAGACTAATAAGAATAAGGGTTCGAACAATTTTGCTCCCTTTCGGCGAAGTAAATTAACCTAAGGTTAAGATAAATAAGGGTTTAATCCGGATTTTTCTTCCATTTAGGTATCATAGACCGAGAGGGAGATTTTCATTCCTTGTCTACTCTTTTAACAGTATTTTCGGTACCACAGCCATTAGGAATAGAGAATCCATATCAAAGAAAGGTATAACTCTTGGAATAGTCGTATCCATCGCTATTTGATCTATTGTGGTTAGTAAGATCGGTGAATTAGGTGAAGGTACGGAAAGAGAGGGATTCGAACCCTCGGTAAGCAAAAGCCTACATAGCAGTTCCAATGCTACGCCTTCAACCACTCGGCCATCTCTCCTACATAATGATTATGACTCAAAAACCGAAAACCGAGTCAATAGTGAATCATT